CAGAGGGAGAAATGCACTGGAGTACCGATGTCCACCATGCATCTGAATATACACATGGTAATGTTCATCTATTACCAAAAACAAGTCATTTATGGATATTAGCAGGAGGGCCGTGCAGATCCAGTATAGTGTCTTTTTCGCTCCACAAAGATCAAGATCAAATGAATGTTCGTTCTTTTTCTTTCGAAGAAAGATATATCTTTGACCTCTCAATGACTAATCATCGAGTAAGACATAAATTGTTGGATACTTCTGGTAAAAAAGATAGGGAAATTCTTGACTATTCAAGACCTGATCGAATCATATCCAATGGTCATTGGAATTTCATATATCCTTCTATTCTCCAAGAAAATTCTGATTTCTTGGCGAAAAAACGAAGAAATAGATTCATTATCCCATTACAATATGATCAAGAACGAGATAAAGAACTAATGCCCTGTTTTGGTATTTCGATTGAAATACCCATAAATGGTATTTTACGTAGAAATAGTATTCTTGCTTATTTTGATGATCCACGATACAGAAGAAATAGTTCAGGAATTACTAAATATGGGGCCATAGAGGTAGATTCAATCATAAAAAAAGAGGATTTGATTGAGTATCGAGGAGCAAAAGAATTTAGTCCGAAATACCAGAAATTAGATCGGTTTTTTTTCATTCTCGAAGAAGTGCATATCTTACCCGGATCTTCGTTCATAATGGTCCAGAACAATAGTATCATTGGAGTAGATACACAACTCGCTTTAAATACAAGAAGCCGGGTAGGCGGATTAGTCCGAGTGGAGAGAAAAAAAAAAAGTATTGAACTGAAAATCTTTTCTGGGGATATTCATTTTCCTGGAGAAACAGATAAGATATCCAGGCACAGCGGCATTTTGATACCACCAGAGACGGAAAAAAAAAATTCTAAGAAATCAAAAAAATTTAAAAATTGGATCTATGTCCAACGGATCACACCCACCAAGAAAAAGTATTTTGTTTCGGTTCGGTCCGTAGTCACATATGAAATAGCTGATGGGATAAATTTAGCAACACTTTTCCCTCGGGATCTCTTGCAGGAAAAGGATAATGTCCAACTTAGAGTTGTCAATTATATCCTTTATGGAAATGGCAAGTCAATTCGAGGAATTTATCACACAAGTATTCAATTAGTTCGTACTTGCTTAGTATTGAATTGGGACCAAGAAAAAAATGGTTCTATAGAAGAAGTTCATGCTTCCTTTGTTGAGGTAAGGACAAATGATCTGATTCGCGATTTCATAAGAATTGAGTTAGTCAAGTCCACTATTTCGTATACCGGAAAAAGGTATGATAGGGCAAGTTCCGTATTGATTTCCGATAATGGATTAGATCGCACCAACATCAATCCTTTTTATTCCAAGGCGAAGATTCAATCACTTACCCAACATCAAGTAACTATTGGTATTGGTACGTTGTTGAATCGAAATAATGAATGCCAATCTTTGATAATTTTGTCATCATCCAATTGTTCTCGAATTCGTCCATTCAATGGTTCGAAATATAACAATGTGACAAAAGAATCAGATCCCATAATCCAAATTAGGGATTTGCTGGGTCCCTTAGGGACTATTGTCCCTAAAATAGCGAATTTTTTTTCATCTTACTATTTAATAACTCATAATCATATCTTGTTAAAGAAATATTTGTTACGTGACAATTTTAAACAGACTTTCCAAGTACTTAAATACTGTTTAATAGATGAAAATAGGAAGATTTATAATCCTGATCCATGCGGTAACATAATTTTGAATCCATTCCATTTGAATTGGTGCTTTCTCCATCACGATTATTGTGAAGAGACATTTACAATAATTAGCCTTGGACAATTTATTTGTGAAAATGTATGTCTATTCAAATACGAATCACACGTAAAAAAATCTGGTCAAATTTTAATTGTTCATGTTGACTCCTTAGTTATAAGATCAGCTAAACCCTATTTGGCCACTCCAGGAGCAACTGTTCATAGCCATTATGGAGAAATCCTTTACGAAGGAGATACATTAGTTACATTTATATATGAAAAATCGAGATCTGGTGACATAACGCAAGGTCTTCCAAAAGTAGAACAAATCTTAGAAGTGCGTTCGATTGATTCAATATCGATGAACCTAGAAAGGAGAGTTGAAGGTTGGAACGAACGTATACAAAGGATTCTTGGAATCCCCTGGGGATTCTTGATTGGAGCTGAGCTAACCATAGCCCAAAGTCGTATCTCTTTGGTTAATAAGATCCAAAAGGTTTATCGATCCCAGGGGGTACAGATCCATAATAGACATATAGAAATTATTGTACGTCAAGTAACATCAAAAGTGTTGGTTTCAGAAGATGGAATGTCTAATGTTTTTTTACCTGGAGAATTAATCGGCTTTTTGCGAGCGGAACGAGCAGGGCGTGCTTTGGACGAAGCGATCTGTTATCGGGCAATCTTATTGGGAATAACGAGGGCATCTCTAAATACTCAAAGTTTCATATCCGAAGCAAGTTTTCAAGAAACCGCTCGAGTTTTAGCAAAAGCTGCTCTACGAGGTCGTATTGATTGGTTGAAAGGCCTGAAAGAGAACGTTGTTCTGGGGGGGATTATACCTGTTGGTACCGGATTCCAAAAATTAGTACACCCTTCAAGGCAAGACAAGAACATTCATTTGGAAATAAGAGATATTTTGTTACACCATAGAGAATTATTTTGTTCTTACGTCCAAAACAATTTCCATGAGACAAATTTCCATGAGACATCAGAACAATCATTTACGCGATTTAATGATTCCTAAGAGCAGATTCTTTTCTTTCACTTTAACTATCTTTCAATTATCTGGTCCGATTATTGATTTGGTAAAAAATAAAATAAGTAATTAAATTGGTAATAAATAAAATAAGTAATTAAAAGAAATTAATGGTTTGGGTCGTGTATCAACGGTCAATCCCCCGTAGAAGGTTCCATCGGAACAATTATTTATTTCAGGTTACCTCGTCTCTTTGTTAAAAAAAAAAGGAAGTCTGGGGAAAAATGACAAGAAGATATTGGAACATCAATTTGGAAGAGATGATGGAAGCAGGAGTTCATTTTGGTCATGGTACTAAGAAATGGAATCCTAGAATGGCCCCTTACATCTCCGCAAAGCGTAAAGGTATTCATATTACAAATCTCACTAGAACTGCTCGTTTTTTATCAGAAACCTGTGATTTAGTTTTTGATGCAGCAAGTAGGGGAAAAAACTTCTTAATCGTTGGTACAAAAAATAAAGCAGTGGATTCAGTAGCATCAGCTGCAATAAGGGCTCGGTGTCATTATGTTAATAAAAAATGGCTTGGTGGTATGTTAACGAATTGGTCCACTACGGAAACGAGACTTCACAAGTTCAGGGACTTAAGAGCAGAACAAAAGATGGGGAAACTCAACTGTCTCCCCAAAAGAGATGCAGCAATGTTGAAGAGAAAATTATCTACCTTGCAAACATATCTCGGTGGGATCAAATATATGACGGGGTTGCCTGATATTGTGATCATCGTTGATCAGCAAGAAGAATATACGGCTCTTCGAGAATGTGTCATTTTGGGGATTCCGACAATTTGTTTAATCGATACAAATTGTGACCCAGATCTCGCAGATATTTCGATTCCAGCAAATGATGACGCTATAGCTTCAATCCGATTGATTCTTAACAAATTAGTATCTGCAATTTGTGAGGGTCGTTCTAGCTATATAAGAAATCGTTGATTATCGATTATCATTAAGAATAATAAGATTAGTTAATTATTTGGCAACTCCATAGATTTATTGGATCGGTTACTATTTTTGAATTTTTTAAAAGAGATAAAAAAAGTACTGGGGATATTGATATTATATTATGTTATGATGTTATGTAATTTCTTGGTATCGTAAATAAAATATACGATTAATGATTCAAGTTAGTGAGTTGAGAAATAGATGGTTGAATCAAAATAATTCCTTTTTTGAAGTTCAATTTCTGTCAGAGGACAATATGAATGTTATACCATGTTCCATTAAAACACTCAAAGGGTTATACGATATATCGGGTGTAGAAGTAGGCCAACATTTCTATTGGCAAATAGGAGGTTTACAAATCCATGCCCAAGTACTTATCACTTCTTGGGTCGTAATTGCTATCTTATTAGGTTCAGTCATCATAGCTGTTCGGAATCCACAAACCATTCCGACCGACGGTCAGAATTTCTTCGAATATGTCCTTGAATTTATTCGAGATTTGAGCAAAACTCAGATTGGAGAAGAATATGGTCCTTGGGTTCCCTTTATTGGAACTATGTTCTTATTTATTTTTGTTTCTAACTGGTCAGGTGCTCTTTTACCTTGGAAAATCATACAATTACCTCATGGGGAGTTAGCTGCGCCTACGAATGATATAAATACTACTGTTGCTTTAGCTTTACCCACGTCAGCGGCATATTTTTATGCGGGTCTTACCAAAAAAGGATTGGGTTATTTCGGGAAATACATTCAACCAACCCCAATACTTTTACCAATTAACATCCTAGAAGATTTCACAAAACCTTTATCTCTTAGTTTTCGACTTTTCGGGAATATATTGGCTGATGAATTAGTAGTTGTTGTTCTTGTTTCTTTAGTCCCTTCAGTAGTTCCTATACCTGTTATGCTTCTTGGATTATTTACAAGTGGTATTCAAGCTCTTATTTTTGCAACGTTAGCCGCGGCTTATATAGGTGAATCCATGGAGGGTCATCATTGACTAGTTTTCGAAATAAAATAGTATTTTTTAAGCTTATCCCAATTCATGCATGATTCAAGATAATCCACTTGGTTGGGGAACATAATAGATACAAATACAAATACGTATGAATATACGACCTAGAGTCGTAGGAAAAAGATAGACGATATTGCGGAATTGTAAAAAAAAAAAGATGGGTTGGGGGGGTCACACTAGATGTATGTAATCTCTATAAGTCCAGCCCCTGTGTCTGTTTCGAGGAATGATTCTAGAATCCGATTCAATATAAAATGCGGGTGGTTTACGTTATGGAAGAAACAAATGTATATGTGATATTAGATATTTACTAGTTATATAGGACTATTCCTAATAATATAATAATATATATATATATACCCTATATATATATATATATTATTATATTATTGATTGATTTGATTGCTTGATTGCGGTTCACTGCATTTATATAGTTCCAATATAAGTCTTTCTGTTTCGTCTGTGATTGTGGATTGAATGAAATGCAAAAAAGAGATGAACTCAAGGATAGTATCTAGAAGAGAAAAGAAAGGAAAGAAGAATTTAATGAAAGAATGGTTCGAAACAAAGAAATGCAATAACTAGAACCGTATACATATGTATTTACAAAAACTCCATTATGGGTAGAAACTCAAAATGAGATATCGAAATAGTTCTGACGATTCAGTAATATTATCATTTCAATTCGGAGTTTTTAGTTATTTCGACCCGATAGATCTTAATCAGATAGATCTTAATGATAAAATCTTAATAAAAAAAAAAAAATGATAAAAAAAATTAAGTAAAAATTCATTGGTTGATTGTATCATTAACCATTTCTTTTTTTTTGGTGCGAGGAACTTACCATGAATCCACTGATTTCTGCCGCTTCCGTTATTGCTGCTGGATTGGCCGTAGGGCTTGCTTCTATTGGACCTGGAGTTGGTCAAGGTACTGCTGCAGGCCAAGCTGTAGAAGGTATTGCGAGACAACCAGAAGCAGAGGGTAAAATACGAGGTACTTTATTGCTTAGTCTAGCTTTTATGGAAGCTTTAACAATTTATGGACTGGTCGTGGCGTTAGCGCTTTTGTTTGCGAATCCTTTTGTTTAATCCTAGAAATGTAAAAAAGTACCTTACATACTATACTTTTTTTCTTATTTTATTAACTCGCTATATTTTTTTCTTATTTTATTAACTCAGAATTGCTGTTTGCTTCTTCTAATTATATCAACGCTTTACTCCTACAATTATTTATTTGTTGAGACAATACCCGAAAGACTGTTTTGAGGATGAGTAATTACTGGATCCGCTCGTTTTCTTCCTTCGCGTCCTTAGCTTAGTACAATGGAAACCTTTTTTTTACTTTTTTTAGGAATCGTTTCAACAAACGAGATATTTCACAATTGACATGAGACCCAAGACTTAACCTAATAAGTATTTTATTGGATTGGAAACTTCAAGTAAGAAATTTAAAAATTATCAAATTAAATTACTAGATTTAATCTATTCCCATTAAAAAAAAAAATGGAAATAAAATTTAAATTTATATAATAAAAAGAAATCGATCAAAAAAGGGATGACGAAGTGATACAAAAAGAACTCTGTTCTTTGTTAGTCCTATCTATAAGAGGAGAGCATATGAAAAATGTAACCGATTCTTTCCTTTCCTTGGGTCACTGGCCATCCGCCGGGAGTTTCGGGTTTAATACCGATATTTTAGCAACAAATCCAATAAATCTAAGTGTAGTGCTTGGTGTATTGATTTTTTTTGGAAAGGGGGTGTGTGCGAGTTGTGTATTTCAAGAATAGGTTGGATCCATCCGACTGCACTTTATTTATGGTATTTTATTCATTTTATAGGATAAATAGGAAAAAAAGTGCACGATCTCAACGAATTATTTCTGAATAAATTAAGAAATCATATGTAAGAACCATAGCATTTCGTGACTTATTGGTAAATTTGATTCTCTATCAACCAATAATGTGAGACCATTAACATGGTTAAAGCTAAACTGTTTGAAGTCCAGGCAAAACATGGTACTCTTTCTACCGGTACGTTAGTACCGAAATGGTTTAAAAATGAATAGTTGGTAATTTATCTGATATAGAACACTCATATCGATAAAATGATTTGAACCATTTATTAAAAAAATGGGCATCTTGCTCTTTTTTTCCAATGCCGAATCGACGACCTACGTAAAAAAAAAAGGAATTTTTGGATTTGAAGAAAAAAAGGAAATAAAAAAATATAGAAATAAATTCTAAATTTTAATTTAAAATTAAATAAAGAATAAATACAAATAAAGAACAAATACAAATAAAGAAAGAACTTTGCTGACAATTATAGATTTTTGTCTGGTCGGAAGAGTCCTCCTAATATTCTGGTCTTATATCAGTTTCGATGTTTTTGAATATAAACAGAAAAGAGAGGGTAGGCTCATTACATTAAAAAAAAGATATGGGAATGCCCATAACATAAAATAAATAATTGAGCGTGAGAGCCAAATGAATCGAAAGATTCATGTTTGGTTCGGGAAGAGATTATGGAAGTTGTGAAATTAATGGTAAGATAATCTACTTTCATTAAATGATTTATTAGATAATCGAAAACAGAGGATCTTGAGTACTATTCGAAATTCGGAAGAATTACGTAGAGGGGCCATTGAGCAGCTCGAAAGAGCCAGGACTCGCTTACGGAAAGTAGAAATAGAAGCAGATGAGTATCGAATGAATGGATACTCTGAGATAGAACGAGAAAA